TTATTGGATTACTCATTTTTTGTTGATTCAATATGAAATGAATATGATAAAAAATGTAAAATAAGCATTCCTTATAACAAGACATTAGACATTAATTATCTATAAATAGAAAGAAAATCCAGATTGAATTCTATATATTCAAATAAAATATACAAATTTCTAATAGATTGGATGAAATCTTATCTTAAAGAATCCCATGATTCAATTTATTATTTATTAAATTAAAACTACATTTTATTTATTAAAACTAATCTTAATAAACTATTTTTTTAGTGATTTTTCGCGAGGAGCTGGATGAGAAGAAATTCTCATGTCCAGTTCTGTAGTAGAGATGGAATTGAGAAAGAGACATCAACTATAACCCGAAAAGAACCAGATTCCGTAAACAACATAGAGGAAGACTAAAAGGAATATCTTGTAGCGGTAATCGTATTTGTTTCGGTCGATATGCTCTTCAAGCGCTTGAACCTGCTTGGATTACATCTAGACAAATAGAAGCCGGCCGACGCGCAATGACACGAAATGTACGCCGTGGTGGAAAAATATGGGTACGTATATTTCCAGACAAACCAGTTACAGTAAGATCGACGGAAACACGTATGGGTTCGGGGAAAGGATCTCCCGAGTATTGGGTAGCCGTCGTTAAACCTGGTAGAATCCTTTATGAAATGGGCGGAGTGGCCGAAAAAATAGCCAGAAAGGCTATTTTAATCGCAGCATCAAAAATGCCTATAAAAACTCAATTCATTAGCTCAGAATAGCAATATAGAAAACCAAGAGAAAGAGGTCTTAGGAATCAAAAAACAATTGTAGATTTTCTTTTTTTGACAAACAATATTTCTTTTTTTATTCGTCCTTTGTTGCATTGAAAGAAGAGATTCAAAAATGATTCAACCTCAGACCCATTTGAATGTAGCAGATAACAGCGGGGCCCAAGAATTGATGTGTATTCGAATCATAGGAGCTAGTAATCGCCGGTATGCTCATATCGGTGACGTTATTGTTGCTGTGATCAAGAAAGCAATAGCTAATACTAATACACCTCTGGAAAGAGCAGAAGTGATCAGAGCTGTAATTGTACGTACTTGTAAAGAATTCAAGCGCGACAACGGTATTATAATACGATATGATGACAATGCCGCAGTTGTAATTGATCAAGCAGGAAATCCAAAAGGAACTCGAATTTTTGGTGCAATCGCCCAGGAATTGAGACAGTTAAATTTCACTAAAATAGTTTCATTAGCTCCTGAAGTATTATAAATATAAGATGAGACTTCAATAGAATTATCTATTTAAACGGAATTATTGAAATGACATAGATAAATTGTGGATTATGTCTCAAGTAGATTATTAGATTATGTCTTATGCATATACCTTTAATACTAATAAATAAAAAAAACATGTTGATTATATCAAAATTCGGGGGAAGGGAGAATTTACGGTGGGGAGGGACCCTATTGCTGAAATAATAACCTCTATACGAAATGCTGACATGAATAGAAAAGGAACGGTTCGAATAGCATCGACTAACATCAACGAAACCATTGTTAAAATACTTTTACGAGAAGGTTTTATCGAGAACATAAGAAAACATCAGGAAAACAAGAAATACTTTTTTGTTTTAACCCTACGACATAGAAGAAATAGGAAAGGACCATATCAAAATACTTTAAATTTAAAACGGATCAGTCGGCCCGGTCTACGAATCTATTCTAAGTATCAAAAAATTCCTAGAATTTTAGGCGGAATAGGTATTGTAATTCTTTCTACTTCTCGAGGTATAATGACAGACCGAGAGGCTCGACTAGAAGGAATCGGCGGAGAAATTTTGTGTTATATATGGTAATTAATCCGTTTAATATCCGAATTGTATCCGAAACCTTCCTATTTGTGAAAAAAAAAAGAAATAAGGGCAAATTGTCTACTAATATTGCTCCTCCTGTCCTACATTAGTTGATACTTCGAAGTACCTGGAATGAAAGAACAAAAATAAAATGAATTCGTGAGGGTTTAATTACTGAATTATTTCTCAATGGTATGATCAGGATTCCTTTCGATAATGAATATATGATTCGAGATTATGCTTTAGGAACGACCCAAAGAAGTTTTTTTATACGTATACTATCAGTAGATAGGATAAAAATTCAATTTCAATTAATTTAAGGTAAATCATTACCGGCCGGGGGCATAGAATTGTTAGAATCCCTATCAAGGAAAGGGTTAGAATAATTAGGTGGTTTTTTCAACTTCAATCTTTTTTTTAGGGGGATAAATTTTATAGTTCCAAAATTTCAAGAAACTTATTTTCTTCCAATGAATTCGGAATTAAGGAATAACAGCTATGAAAATAAGGGCTTCTGTTCGTAAAATTTGTCAAAAATGTCGGTTAATCCGCAGGAGGGGACGAATTTTTGTAATTTGTTCCAACCTGAGACATAAACAAAGACAAGGATAATTCTTCTAGTTCTAGTCTAAAAAAAGAGACTCCTAAAAGAAAGCA